ATCCTTTATCCATAGAATAAAGTCTCTAGGCATATCCATTTCTTCATATTTCGACTTCTATGAAGTTGCTTTTTTCTTTGCTACAGCTGATAAAAATCGTTTTTTTTAAACGATGCATATGTATAAAGCCTTTTTTTTTCTAGTATTTGCTAGTGGATTCGCTCTTTTCTCTTTCCCCTTTTCTTTCTATAGTGGAGATAGTCGCACGTAATGACAGATCACAGCCATATTATTAAAAGCTTGGGGTAAGAACGGGTTTCGTTCTAGTGCCCGAAAATAATATTCCAAAGCTTTCGTGTGTTCTCCATTACTTGTGTGGATAAGGCCTATGTTATAGAGTATATAGCTTCGATCATAGGGATCAATTTCTAATCGCATAGCTTCATAATAATTCTGTAAAGCTTCCGCATAATTTCCTTCTGACTGAGCCGACATCCGTTACGGTCGTCTTCGATTCAAAGAATCTCCGTTTCAGAACCGTACGTGAGATTTTCACCTCATACGGCTCCTCCCTTATGTGCATAATGAGAATAATACATGGAATCAAAAAAGATTTTTATATTCTCGTTATTGACTGAGCGGGGCTAGTGTTTTTACAAGAAATCTCTAGCCAACCTTCCCGCAAAAGATCTTTTTTTAACATCAAACGTGTTGATACTAGATAAAAAGGTAACTTCAACAATTTCTTTGTCCCTCACGCCCCTTAATTTCGAGGAATTCGTCACTTCAACAGTCTTCGATGGTTATACGTGTATCCAAAATACGAACGAGATGGATGTTTGTTGGCCCAACCATTCTTCTTAGTTCCGATCTTGATAAGGAAGGGGTCTAATTTCTAACAAAGTTTTCGTGTTGTTGATTCCTAGGCGTAGTGCTTCTTCCTCTATGCCACCTATTGGTACTAATGGAGTGGGGTTGACCTGCAATACATAAATAACCCACATAGGTGTAACCTTTCGCTCAATACTCGAATCGCCAATTGAAGCATCTGAGGCTGCATTAATCGTGGATACACGACAGAGGGAGTTGTTTTTTTACAAACTTCACCCTCAAAAAGCGTAGATTTTTTTATTTTACTTATTTTTTCTATACCGAATCATGTGTCTTTCTTTTAAGGCTCAAACAAATAAGAAAAAAAAATCAAATCGCACCATCTCTGTAATAGGTAAATGCCTCTTTTTCTCCTGAAGTTGTCGGAATTATTCGTAATAAGATATCGGCTACAATTGAAAAGGTCTTATCAATAAAATTTCCATTTATCCTTGATCTAGGCATAGATAGCAATCCATTCTATAATTCTTTTCATTACCTCTCGTGAGAAAATGATCCCACAAACAAAGGAATTGCACAGTACGAAATAACATAAAAACAGACTCATTAAAAAAAAAATGGGATCGTTTACTAAAATGCTTTCCTTTTGCCAAGCATGAATAATAAGAAATATTTGAATCCGATTCGATTTCATACAAATGTAGTAGTATAAGAATGAAGGGAACTATTCTGATTGCATCAAAATGGAAGAATCAAAGAATTTTTGATTGACTAAGGAAAAAGAATCGAATAATCATTTGATTATGAAAATAGAATAACGGCCTATTTTGTGTTGTGTGCACACCAGGTATACAGTACCCAATCAAATATAAAAATCCCCGTGGGTGGTTTATGAATTTTCAATCAATCTCCAAGGTAAGGGGTTAAGAGATCTAAAACTGAAAAATATTTTGGAATTCCATAAAAATGGAATCCGTAAATAGACTGATAGTCTCAACAGAATCATGATCTAAAGGTATCCATTAACCATAGTCTAAAAAAAATGGATAGACCGATCGTTTGATTCATTTCAATTCATTGCTTGAATCGTTTAAAAATATCAGAAAGAAAAAGAAAGGGGTTGGGGAACCACCTAAATAGATATATATCCTTCTGGTTTTTAACAGTTTTTCAAAAACAAAAAGATTTTCTTTATCCACCAGCCTTGAAGGAAAGGTCTTTCTTTGATGAAAATTGGATGAAAAGCTTTCTATATATAGATATAGTTTTCTAATTGATGTCCCATAACTATCTAAGAATCGAATCGAGTGGGAATGACTCGCTATTGCCTCGGTTGCTGGGACATAATCATTATGGAGGAGAGATGGCCGAGTGGTTGAAGGCGTAGCATTGGAACTGCTATGTAGGCTTTTGTTTACCGAGGGTTCGAATCCCTCTCTTTCCGCACCCTCAACAAATTTATCAATGGGACTGCCCACAATATATCAACCCAAATAACAACGCCGACACTATTCCATTCCAAAAGTGCGACCCTTCTTTGATATGGATTCGCTATTTCTACTTTATGTGGTACGTAAAATAGTGGAAAGAGCAGACAGGGGATAAAATCTCCCTACTGGTCAATCTATGACACATCAATGGGAGAAAAGGACCCCTTATAAGCCCCTTATTTCGTCCTTTTTTACTTAGACGAAAGGGGGGTCAAATTCTCCGAACCCCTCTTACTCTT